TATATCTGCATGGCCCAATCAATAGTTCAAGTCACACACTCCCATAATCCATTTTCTCCTCGAAGAATCCACTTCAACTATTCGTATCAAATAAGGAATACAATACTTCGGAGTTGAAGAAAAGTATCCAAATAAGATGTCTTATTTTTTTTTTCAATAATCCATATTTGTAGCAATGAAATACTATTGTTCCTCCCCGAAATATATATATATTTTTCAATTACAAATATCTACGATCGGTCTTCTCTATACTCTATAAAGGACCTGAAATACCTTGCTTACGTATCATTGGGAAGTGCATTAACATAAATACGGCAGTAAGAAGAGGCAATACAAAAGTGTGTAAACTATAAAAACGGGTCAAAGTGGATTGGCCCACACTAGCACTTCCACGTAATAACTCTACCAAAGGCGATCCTATTACAGGAATAGCTTCAGGTACGCCTGTCACGATTTTTACTGCCCAATAACCAATTTGGTCCCGAGGTAAGGAATAACCAGTTACACCAAAAGATGCAGTCAATACAGCCAGAACTACACCTGTAACCCAAGTTAATTCGCGGGGTTTTTTAAACCCACCTGTGAGATACACACGAAATACGTGCAAGATCATCATTAGAACCATCATACTTGCTGACCATCGATGAACTGATCGGATTAACCAACCAAAGTTGGCCTCAGTCATTATGTATTGAACAGAGGAAAAAGCCTCTGTAACGGTTGGACGATAGTAAAAAGTCATAGCAAAACCCGTAGCTACTTGTACTAAAAAGCAAGTAAGCGTGATCCCCCCTAGACAATAAAATATGTTGACATGAGGAGGAACATATTTACTAGTTATATCATCTGCAATCGCCTGAATCTCGAGACGCTCCTCGAACCAATCATATACTTTATTGAGATAGGTAACCAAAGGGACTCCCCCTCCGAGAACCGTATATGAGAATTTCATCTCGTACGGCTCAAGCAGAAACACACAAATACCGATTACAACGGATATATAATAGAAAGTTCAAAACTTCTTAGCCGCTTGATTCGATTTGCCCCGAATATACGAAATAACAAAAATCCATAATTTCTTATTTGTGATGATAATGCCAAAAAATATCAAGTTGGCTCATCCGTCTTTCTTTATGTTGATCGTTACAGGCCTCTTGAATCCTCTCTTCCCTATTTTTTTTTTATTTGTTTGTTATTTGATTTGTTGTTTTTTTTTGTGCGTAATGCAGATTGACTCTTGTTTTACTATTAATAGGAATTCTCTTGTTGAGACCCTATGAATCAATTGAAACCTCAGATTCATACTAGAACCACGATGATTTAAAAAAGCTAAACTCAAAGGTTCCTTGAGTAAGAACCATTTGATCATCACTTATTCAATGAGTGGATGTAATGACTCAACAAAATCTAGAACAAAATCTAGAGAAAGAGTTGTCCAAAATAAGTCTGAAAGAAAAAACGTTTGATTTCGGAAATACCTATTTTGCATTTTGAATCCGGTCGCGAGGTCTGAGTAGTGGGTATGAATCATAGTTCGAATGTTTCTGATCTTGATATATTCTATATATTCCGTGCTTCAGATACTAGCATAAATATCCGACGAGGTAGAATCATCTTAATAGAGATGACAGACCGATTTTCTGTATTATACAATAGGATCAATTATAACAAGTCACACACTCATATTCCGGAAATACCGAAACAAATAAATTCCACGGTCGAACTACCAGAATGGTCTAGAAATCCGAGTCTTAAGTCATTTTTTTTTTTTTTGATGATGAAAAACCCTGGATTTATTAGTTCTTAATAAACTTAACTCATTGAAATTCCATCCAGTAAAACGGAAGAATTATAAATTTCCAAAATAATAGATAGGAATATCGCAAATAGAGCCATTGCGACCCCCATAAGTGGTGTAGTCCCCCAGCCCGGAGCTACTTTACCATATTCCGAATTCAATGGTTTCAATAAACTCCCTACAGCAGTTCGTCTTGGACCAGATCTAGAATTACCCTCAACACTTTGTGTAGCCATAAATCCTATTTAATCATTGGTTAAGATCTGTTGACTTTGTATACCATTCTGTTGTAGTTGTAAATAAACTATCTTATCGCGGATCCATTGTGGTCTTCAAATTATCTTAAAATGGAAACAGCAACCCTAGTCGCCATCTCCATATCCGGTTTACTTGTAAGCTTTACTGGGTACGCCTTATATACCGCTTTTGGGCAACCCTCTCAACAATTAAGAGATCCATTCGAAGAACACGGGGACTAGTTGAAATAATGAGCCTCCCAATATGGGAGGCTCATTACTTCAATTGAGATTGAGATAATCAAAAATCATTTCATTTTTTAGTCGGAACTTTAGGCGGGTCTCGAAAAAAGATAGCGAAAAAAATTATCCCTAAAGTCGAGACTAACAGGAATGTATAAACCAATGCTTCCATAGATTCAATCGTGGTTTACAATTATAGCTTCCACACCTATTCATTTGGGATCATTTACCATATAAAGAAAGGGAAAGAATCAAAGAAAAGATGGTGATTCAAGTCAAGACTACTCCAGTACACTATGAAAAAAAAAAAAAAAAAAAATGAAGACAAAGATACCAAAGCAATGTTGTATCAGACTACCTGTCTCTTTGTAGTTGGATCTCCAATTTTTTGGAATGTTCCAAATTCCACTTGAGCGTCTAAATCTGGATCAATACCAGCAAAAACATCTCTGAACAAGGTTCTAGCGCCATGCCAAATGTGTCCGAAAAAGAAAAGCAAAGCAAACGAAGCATGTCCAAAAGTGAACCAACCCCTTGGACTGCTACGAAAAACACCATCGGATTTCAAAGTAGCCCGGTCTAATTCAAAAATTTCACCTAATTGGGCACGTCTAGCATATTTTTTCACAGTAGCAGGATCACTATAACTAACTCCGTTGAGTTCGCCACCATAGAACTCAACAGTTACACCTACTTGTTCTACACTATACTTTGATTCTGCCCTTCTAAAAGGAACATCGGCTCTCACAATTCCGTCTCCATCTACTAAAACCACAGGAAATGTTTCAAAAAAAGTAGGCATACGACGTACAAAAAGCTCGCGCCCTTCTTTATCTCTAAAGATGGGGTGCCCTAACCATCCAACAGCTATTCCATCCCCGTTGTCCATTGAACCCGCTCTGAATAATCCTCCTTTTGCTGGATTATTACCAATGTAATCATAAAAAGCTAATTTTTCGGGAATTTTAGACCAAGCTTCCGATAAACTCAGATTTTCGGCCAGCCCGGCGCTAACTCTTCGATATATTTCTTGCTGGAAGTATCCCTGATCCCACTGATAACGAGTTGGACCAAATAATTCGATTGGGGTAGTTGCTGAACCATACCACATAGTTCCAGCAACAACGAAAGCTGCAAAAAAAACAGCAGCGATACTACTGGAAAGTACAGTTTCAATATTGCCCATACGTAATCCTTTGTATAGACGTTGAGGCGGACGGACACTAAGATGGAATAGGCCCGCTAATATGCCCAACGTACCCGCTGCAATATGATGAGAGGCTATTCCCCCTGGAACAAAAGGATCAAAACCTTCCGCCCCCCACGCCGGATTTACAGATTGTACTTTTCCAGTTAGTCCATAAGGGTCGGACACCCATATTCCAGGACCATACAAACCTGTTACATGAAATGCGCCAAAGCCAAAGCAAGCCAACCCTGAGAGAAATAAATGAATTCCAAAGATCTTGGGCAAATCCAAAGAAGGTTTTCCTGTACGTTCATCACAGAATATTTCTAGGTCCCAATATACCCAATGCCAGATAGCTGCCAAGAAGCACAAGCCGGAAAACACAATATGTGCCCCTGCCACACCTTCATAACTCCAAATACCTGGATTTGTTACAGTTCCTCCTGAAATACTCCACCCACCCCATGAATTGGTTATTCCTAAACGAGTCATGAAGGGTATAACGAACATACCTTGTCTCCACATTGGATCAAGAACGGGGTCAGAGGGATCAAAAACCGCTAATTCGTATAGAGCCATCGAACCAGCCCAACCAGAAACTAGAGCTGTATGCATTATATGGACAGCAAGCAATCGACCGGGATCATTCAATACAACAGTATGAACACGATACCAAGGCAAACCCATGGAAATACCCCTTTATCAAAGAAAAATAGACACTATGTAACTTTATCGCATTTGAAAAAACTATACTATGTATCTAACTATGTACCTAACCTTTTCAGTGGATTCTGTATAATTCTGTATGGGAGTTAATATTTTCCGTTCCATTGCAAATAACGGAACAATTCTGTTCGTAAGAACAAAGAGAAGCAGATCTATTCTATATCCGATAAGTACCAATACGCAATGGAAGAATTAGTCCCATTCGGGGGGAACAAATGCATAGATATTTGTTTATCATTCGAACAATCGACCCGTTCGGTAAAATTTTTCTTTATTAACCTTGTCGTCCTCTATGAACCTTCCAATTTATGTATAAAATATAATAAACAGAAAAAAAGATGATGAAGACAATTTTTATGTTTCCATATTAAAGTGAAGTATAGTACTTAATTTTTTCTTTAATTTAATGCCCATTGGTGTTCCAAAAGTACCTTTTCGGAGTCCTGGAGAGGAAGATGCAGTTTGGGTTGACGTATAGCGCGACTTGTCAGACATATTGTTGGGTCATATGGGATTTACCCGTTCTCTCCCCCGATCGAGATATCCTCTGTTTCACCCAAGAAATATTGATTGAACCATCAAGAATTCGGAGCGTGAAGTGCAATTAGATCAATTTATATTGGGGATCATCAATATTATCAATTAGAATAATTTATGGTTGACTTGGACCGATAAAATAAAGTATCCAGGCTCCGTTCAGAAAATACCAAATTGGTAATATATGTACGATTACCACTTGTATCATAAATGATTCTTATACTTACTATACTATAGGATAATTAAGAGGATAATTAAGGAGTAATCTCAAACTACCAATCAATGGTTGTATCATAAATGATTCTTATACTTACTATACTATAGGATAATTAAGAGGATAATTAAGGAGTAATCTCAAACTACCAATCAATGGAATAGATCGAATAGTTTGGGGGAAGGTAGGCATGAAAGGAATAAAAAAAAGAAGTGGTACTGAGATCATTTGCCCTATATGTGCAAATAGAATTCGGACAGATCTTTACCCGGAGTAGAGCATGAACCTAAAAGAAAGAGTTGAAAGGACCCATTCAGGAACAAGAAAATGACATCGTGATTTGAATCTCGATGAAACAATACATCAATGAGAGGTTAGTTCAAAAAGTTCAGTAAATTCTTTTTTTTTTACCTGTTCAAAAAGTTCAGTAAATTCTTTTTTTTTTACCTGTTAAAAAAGAAAAAAAAAAAAGAAATAGGACTAGAATCGACACATTGATTAATCAACACATTGATTCTTTTTTTTTTTTTCGCAATTTTTTTTGAACCGTATGCATTCAAAGGTGCGTGTACGGTTCCTAAGGGATACAATTTTGTCCTAATCAACCGACTTCATCGAGAAAGATTACTTTTTTTAGGCCAAGAGGTTGATAGCGAGATCTCGAATCAACTTGTTGGTCTCATGGTATATCTCAGTATAGAGGATGAGACTAGAGATCTTTATTTGTTTATAAACTCTCCCGGCGGATGGGTAATACCAGGAATAGCCATTTATGACACTATGCAATTTGTGCCACCCGATGTGCATACAATATGCATGGGATTAGCCGCTTCAATGGGATCTTTCATTCTGGTCGGAGGAGAAATTACCAAACGTCTAGCATTCCCTCACGCTTGGCGCCAATGAGTTTTTTATTTGAAAAAAAAAGAAGACTATGCCTTCGCCATATTGAATATGAATAATAAGTAATAATAGCATGGCACTTCGAGTTCGATACGAACAAACTATTATTGTTTTTTCATAACATGAGATTTTGTATCGAGATAGTAGTATGAAACAAGGGTTATTTCCGATTTGATCTTATTCATATGTGTCGGAAGTACATTTCAGCGTCACAAACCATTTTTCTTACAAACCAGAAATCTCTTTCTTATATTTATGTTATGAAAGAAAGAGTACGAAAATGAAAAAAAAAAAAAGATCATTTTTCCTTATTTGATCGTATCAGAAAGAAAAAAGAAACTTTGGGATTGCTCAATCACAGAACAGATAAGATAAAATAAATATATAAAGCAACAGAACCATCATAGTATTTTTTTAATTCGACGAAAAGAAGGGTGGTAAATGGATCATTCAACGATCTAGATCGGATGGATTCTATTTTTTTCCTCGAGGGAAGGGGGGAAAAAAATTCCATTGCGGAGCCGTATGCAATGCACAAAAAAAAAGATGCCTGTACGGTTGTTCAATTCTATTTTTTTTTCTTCTTGTTATTTTTTTATCCCTTACTTTAACCCAATCGTACGAGATAGAAGAACCGTTCATGATGTTATATCAATATCATCAGGGTTATGATTCACCAACCTGCTAGTTCTTTTTATGAGGCACAAGCAGGGGAATTTATCCTGGAAGCGGAAGAACTACTGAAACTTCGCGAAACACTCACAAAGGTTTATGTACAAAGAACCGGCAACCCTTTATGGATTGTATCCGAAGACATGGAAAGGGATGTTTTTATGTCAGCAACAGAAGCCCAAGCTCATGGCATTGTTGATCTTGTAGCGGTCGAAAATGAAAATACTGGGGATTTCGTGTAAATCTACAATTCCATTTCAAACCATAATTTTCATTTTACGTGATTTTATATTGAATAGAAAAAAAAAATTCATGATCATCAATCATCAGGTTAAGATCGATCTAAACCAACCCATTCTATAATTCGAATTCTATATATATATATACGACATGCCAACTATTAAACAACTTATTAGAAACGCAAGAAAGCCAATAAGAAATTTCACGAAATCTCCCGCTCTTCGAGGATGTCCTCAGCGCCGAGGAACATGTACTAGGGTGTATGTGCGACTCGTTCAGATCATGAGCTCGAACAAATGAGACAATTTTTCCAGTATCAATGACCAGTACCCATGAATAGGATAGGTAGAATGGAAGAACGCCATTTACTATCTAAAAACGAAGATCTATCATATACCTATCTGTGTATGGAATTTTTGGTTTACATTGGTGCAAATCCAATCACCTCGATTTGAAATGAGAAGCAATTCCCCATTGGTAGCAAATGGTTATCCATTAAGCGGGGAAAATTATATTAAATTATATTATAAGAAATAAAAAGCTTATACTCCTATTCTTGAAAGAACGGACTAACAGGGTCAGCTACCTAGCCAACTTTCATAATTAAATGCCGTCACTGTATGGATAGCTCTTATTGTGAAAAGACCAATTATTGTATAATTGATGGGTAGAGCCAAAAAGTGTGAACTATACAAGTTCACAATAACATTTGATTAAAGATTAAATGAGAAAGGGGCTCCGGTGTATAGAGAGGACCTCACCGTTTAAGAAGTAACCGTAGAAACGATGGAACCCACTATTTTTTTATTTAGTATCGATAGAATTTCTTATTTCCAAGTGAAATGATGCCTGGAAGGAATAAAAAATCGTGGTTGGGAAGGTCATAGTAGCAAAAGCCATTGGAATTTATATTTTATATATCGGAATAATCCGTTTTGTTATTAATCGACCAGGGGGGGGGGAGAAAGAATAACTGAAAGACAAGAAATCAATTAGTTATTCATTAAAGTTTAATTTGATTCAATGACCAGAGTTAGACGAGGATATATAGCTCGGAGACGTCGAACAAAAATTCGTTTATTTGCATCAACCTTTAGAGGTGCTCATTCAAGACTTACTCGAACGACTACTCAACAGAAAATGAGAGCCTTAGTTTCCTCTCATCGGGATAGAGGTAGGAAAAAGAGGGATTTTCGTCGTTTGTGGATCGCTCGTATAAATGCAGTAACTCGTGAGAATAGGGTATTCTATAGTTATAGTCGATTCATACACAATCTGTACAAAAAGCAATTGCTTCTTAATCGTAAAATACTTGCACAAATAGCTATATCAAATAAGAATTGTCTTTACATGATTTCCAATAAGATTATCAAGGAAATTATAAAGTAATATACAGGAAATGATTGAAACAGAATTCCCCGGAGAATGAAACTCCGGGAAGGTAGAATAAAATAAAATTAAGAATTAAGATAAGTAGTAGGAATGGACGAACATGTTTCAATAAAAAAAAGATTTCTTCTTCCCCCATTTTGTTTCTTCTAACACAACAATCAAATTGAGCTTAAGTTCCTATTGGAGTTTTGAGTCAATTGAGGATGAGGAGTGTGCCTATTTATTTCTGGTTCTAGGGCCAGTAGTTCTAGGGATCGACTCGGCTCTCTCAAATTGTTTCTCATTATTAAGAAAAGGTAACAAAGATAAAATACGAGCTTGTTTTATAGCAATAGTAATTAATCGTTGTTGTTTCAAGGTCAATTTATTCACTCGTCTAGATAATATTTTTCCTTGTTCACTAATAAATCGACTAATTAAACTCATGTTTCTATAATCGATCCTATCCCCCGGCCCAATTGGGGGCAAACGCCTACGAAAAGATCGCTTGGATTTACGAAAAGGTTGCTTGGATTTATCCATGGTTTATTCCCTATCTCTAAAATTCTATTTCTTTATTCATTTCAGATCCGCCCGTAATAGGGTTTTTTATTTTTATTTTTATATTATATATATGCATATATGTTAAGTTCTTATATTATATATATGCATATATGTTAAGTTCTTCCTCTTACTTGGAAAGTTCCCTTCGATCTATTTCTTTATTTCCCCATGAATCGTATGCTTGTGACAATAGCGACAAAATTTTCTTAATTCTAGTCGACTGGGTGTATTGTGGCGATTCTTTTGAGTAATATATCTAGAAATCCCCGGCGATTCTTTATTGACACCATTTCGGACACAATTGGTACATTCCAAAATAACTCTGACTCTGACATCTTTACCCTTGGCCATGAACCTCCTTTGGATTTTGGATCGACTTAACTTAACTCTTCCATTTTCAACCCGAACCGAAAAAAAAGAAAAGAACAAAAAAAAAATCAATAGAAGTTACTAACTAGAAATTCAATTTCTAAAGATTTCGTTGTAATTAATATTAATTAATAGAGTAATAATTAAGTAATACAATTAGTTTCTAAGTAATACAATTAGTTTCTAACTATCAATTATTCTTATCCTAATCCCGGTATTTCATTTAAATATCTTCTTTCTATACTATGATTTCGTGGAGCCTGCGACCCACATTCCCATTTTTTCTCCCAAATTTTATCTTAGATCCACAAAATTTTTGGTGGGGGTCAATACACTTTTTTTCTTTCTCTTTCCTTCCTGCCCTTAAAGAACAAGAACTGGAAAAAAAAAAGAAAAAAAAAAATGACGCGAATTTTTAGTCACGTCATGTAGAATTGTATCTCTAATTTTCTGCATTTATTGCATATCAATAACTAGAATGAAAAAAAAGGGAATGACAAGGCATCTGGGAATAAACGATTAATTTCTATCAATAGACCTGCTAAAGACCCAAACCATAGAGTAGTTAGCACGGGCGCCACAGAGAGATATGTTTTTATATCTCGCATTGAAAATCCTCCTTCTGTATTGTAATACATATATGGTCAGCTGCTGTAGTTCAAGATCATTTGTATTTATTTTTACATGGAATTCCTAACTAAAATGGATATCTGAGCATTACCAATAAATATTCATTTTTTTTTTTTTACGTTAGGGTTCAGATGTATATAATTCTTTTATTATATGAAACCAAAAAGAAGAAATGGCAAGAAAATTCTATATAGATGGAAGAGAAAATAACGATGTGGAAAACAAGACAGGGATTTTGTACAATGACACTGTACAACAATTTTTAAAAGGGATGTAGCGCAGCTTGGTAGCGCGTTTGTTTTGGGTAC